TTGCTTCTGATCTCGATAAAGCTACTCAGAATCAATTGGCAAGAGGTCAACGATTACGTGAGTTGCTTAAACAATCCCAATCAGACCCTCTCACGGTGGAAGAGCAGATAGCTACTATTTATACCGGAGCGAATGGATATCTTGATCCGTTAGAAATTGGACAGGTAAAGAAATTTCTTGTTCAGTTACGTACTTACTTAAAAAAGAATAAACCTCAATTCCAAGAAATTATATCTTCTACCAAGACATTCACCGAGCAAGCAGAAGCCGTTTTGAAGGAAGCTATTCAGGAACAGATCAAACAATTTCTACTTCAGGAACAACCATAAATTTATCATACTTATTCTTAGCATGAGAGTAATCATTGAGAAAAATTTCTGATTTGAATCATTCAAAAAGGGTTTCTTAGTATAGACATTTAACAAAATAGATGGAAAAAAATTGCGTCCAATAGGATTTGAACCTATACCAAAGGTTTAGAAGACCTCTGTCCTATCCATTAGACAATGGACGCTTTTCATTTCTATTTTCTTCTTTCGTATTCTTACTTTACTCTTGCTCAAATAAAAAACGATTATACAGAAAATATATCTTTTCGGGAAAAAAAGGATGCATATTCAAATTGATGACGCATGTATAATAAAGAATATGGAGCGGGTAGCGGGAATCGAACCCGCATCGTTAGCTTGGAAGGCTAGGGGTTATAGTCGACGTTGGTTGATCATTTTTAACGTCTCTAATTCAAAACCGAACATGAAATTTTGGTTTCATTCGGCTCCTTTATGGAAGGTCCATGTATTTCCAGAGAAAAAATGAGATCCATAATATCTATGTCAGCTTTTTTGTATGAATGCATCTAAAGCTACCCGCTTTCTAGATGATCCCTCTAGAGGAGAGAGATTATACCAAATCTATCTAGTCTAGTTACTTCGTTCCCTATTTTCACTCCTAGGATCCTCAGGAAAAGAATTTGGTTTCCACCGAGCTGAAACAATATGCTGATGGTTCTAGTAAACCAAAACTATCGTTTTTTAGCTATTTGGCTTCAATTTCCTTTTACAACACAAAAATGGAAGATCCAGTTACGATTGGAAATATACTTTTGTATCTTCATCCATAGATCCTTTACCTATACTTATTCAATTGGAATAGTTAATCCAATTCAAAAAAATTATGCTTCGCGACTCCATATCTATAATCCAACTTTTTGATGCAATTTCTAATTGGCCTTTGGATACATACAAATCGTGAGAACGTATATTTTTCCTCAAATATGCTATTGAGAAGAAAAGGATTAAACCTTTTTAAGAAATAAAGTTTTTGATCGGAGTTTGAAAAAAAACCGATGGACCCCTTAACTATTTAAGTTGTTAATAGAACGAATCACACTTTTACCACTAAACTATACCCGCTACATATTCATTATTGTATATGAATGGACCATTTGTCGAACAAAAAAAAGGGGTGAGACAAAATCAAGATAGCAGTGGAATCATGAAAATTCTAGCGTTGACACATATTTAGTCTCGCCGGGGACTTAAAATAAAAATAAAAAAAAGCTAAGCGAAGAGTGTAAAGCTTATTTAAATAACATAATTTTATTTAAATAGCATAACAAAAAAAGTTAAGCTTTTCATTTGCTGGGAAGTCATTACTAAACTAATAGTTCCCGCCTGAAGGGGTGATTGAAGCTAGACTATAAAAATTCTAAATTCTGTATACACGGACCCCCCCTTTTTCACCTTCTTTTCAACTGCCGGTGCCAGATCTTATGAATTCGGGTCAATTGAATCTCAACTGTTCAAATAAAGTTTGTCTCTTGAAGAAGTAAATGAGTTATATTGAGTTCTATTCTATTAGAATAGAAATATTTTGAATATTTCAAATTGTTAAATGTAATTTAATATTGTTTAATGTATTTATATATATATATAATATGTTATCATATGTCTTTTTTTATTCCTTACTTGACAACAGTAAGAAATTAAGTAATAAACTGAGAAAAAGAAAAAAAGAAGAAATGTCCCGGCCAGTACTTAAGCAGATCAGGCCGGGAGAATAAACCTTTCATATAAAATCAAAGAACTAAGATATTCTTTCTATTGAGGAGATCCGTTTTGAGTCATTATCTATATTGAATTCCTGATCAATTTCTTTTTTCTATCTTTTTCTTACTTTTCTTATATTTCTTATACATATTTTTACATATTTTATTATACATAATATATTTAGACTATAATAAAATAAATAATAATAATAAAGTTAAATAAGATTAAATAAATAAAAATCAAATGAAAAAAGAAAATAAAGAGAAGAAGGTGGATTTTTATCAATCTTTATTTCACGTGTTACATCACATAACAAATTTTCAATTTGGAATTAGGAGAGATGGCTGAGTGGACTAAAGCGGCGGATTGCTAATCCGTTGTACGAATTATTTGTACCGAGGGTTCGAATCCCTCTCTTTCCGCTTTCTCTGATCACTTGGTATTTTCGAATTCGAAAAGATTCTCATCCCTTGATTTTATCATAGTTAAATGTATGAAACAAATAAGATTATTAAGAATTAATTTTGAAAAAAGCAAAAAAAAACTAGAAATTTTTTATTCCTCACGTCCAGGATTGCGTCCTGGATCATTAGATAAGAATCCAAAGATAAAAAGGGAAACAAAGAATATCACTACTGTGTAAACAAAGAGTTTGAGAGTAAGCATTACACAATCTCCAAGATCATTTTTTTTTTTTGAAAAAGGGAAATAGATTGCCTATTTTTTACCACATATACCATTTTTTTTTGTTTTGACACCCCAAAAAATGAAAAATAAAACGAATTTTTTTGTAATAAGATTTTGATTCATTCGTTACCCGAAATTTCTTGTCATATCAATAATTAGGTATTGTGGAGTATCTAATAGTCCATACTCACCGGAAGGTCAGAACGGGGAAAAGGCTGATCCAAATTCATCGCTGCGGTTATTCATTCAATATACAAGAATTTCCATTTTTGAATCGAGGGTTCGTAATGTAAGACTTATCTGATCTTATCAATTTTTAGAATTTTTTTATCGAATACATCATCAATTTAGCAGAGTATTAAAGATTTCATCGAAAACTTACAGCGGCTTGCCAAACAAAGGCTAAGAGAAAAAAGAGTACAGGTATGACAGGCATAACATCTATGATTGGGTTGAAAATGGCATAAGCTTCGGGCAATTTGGCGAAGAAAAAACTACTCGAATAAAGGACAGAATTAAGACAGATACCGATTAAACTAAAGATATTAAGCATAACAAGCATTTCGTTCTTGTGGATTAGATAATTTTGAGTTATTTTTATAAGGGAAAAATGAAAAAGGCAGATCAAGAAATCCTTCTTTTTCTTCGGTTCGGACTTTCCCAAATAAAAAATCCCTCCCCCCATTATCATTCTAAAATGAGAATATAAGGAATTCAACTTTCATACAATATCTTAATTGAATTCTATGTAATGATCAATGAATTTTTTTGATTCTATACCTACATGTCTTGAATCCTAGCAACAAAATATCCCATATGTTTTTGTGTATTTGGGTTGGGATTGACGAATAACCAATACCAATATTAGTGTTGATTAATATCGAATAGAAATCAAAATGGGGCGTGGCCAAGCGGTAAGGCAGCGGGTTTTGGTCCCGTTATTCGGAGGTTCGAATCCTTCCGTCCCAGATCGTTTTTCATGAAACGAAAGATGGGATCACACTGCATTCCACATGAAACAATAATTTGTTAAAGGGAAAAATCTTTTCTTATTAATTTTCAGAATGGTTCTAAGAATCATATCTGAGAATTCGTTTGGTTTCTTACAAACGGAATCAAGTGTCAAATGTGGGTAAAATTGAATATCTTTATTTTCATTCAATTCATATGATAGAATATGGGGTTAAATTAAATAAATTCGATCCTTGCTGACCCTTATCCGGATAAATACTTATTTATCCGTAGATAGAAATATTATATACCGGTTGAACCAATGACTATTCATGATTTTATATTGAATCAATTCCATACCGTTTTGAAATTTCAATTAGAGGAATGTTATGGTAAAACTTCGTTTGAAACGATGTGGTAGAAAGCAACGTGCGACTTGAAGGACATGGTCGGCTGTGGATTTTTACATCCGCCATCTTCTATAGTAATGAAGATGCTCTTGGCTCGACATAGTTTGTTCTGTTCTGCCCGGAACCTAATTTGTGTTGGGTTATAAGTAAATAGTACATGATGAAGCTCGAGAAGAAAGGATTGATTCATTTTTCAAGGGAAAGAATCTAGGGTTAGTGAAAATCAATAAGTTAGACCAACTCTGTAAGTATATCCTCACTATATATAAATTCTAAATCGAAAGGTTCAAATTCAGAACAAGTTTGAAAAGTCAAATTTTTCGAAATTGGTAAAACTATTTCGATGAAAAGTGTATCACAAGGGAATCAATCATTCGTATTCTATTTATATAGAAAGAAATAACAAAAAAAGGTATGTTGCTGCCATTTTGAAAGGAATAAGGATCCCCGAGGTAATGTCTAAACCCAATGATTTCACAAAGCAAGGATAAAGGATTCCGAAACAAGGAAACACTATTTTCAATTGTCTCAACAATTGGATCAGACTGAGGAATAAAAATAGATTCGAAATGAGACAAACAAAAGAGTTTAGAGACGGCTCAATAAATGTCTAAGGATTTTCTTGTCAGAATTACCCAACTTGAGTTATGAGTATGAATGAGATTTCTTCCTTTTTCTGTAAGGAAGAAGAAAAAAGTACTCAATTCAAATTATAGTAAAATTCATGATTTTATGGATCCACTTGCTATTATATACAGAAATTGGAATCATTTTTCTCGAGCCGTATGAGGAAAAAACCTCCTATACGTTTCTAGGGGGGGCATTGTTTATTTACATCTATCCCAATGAGTCATCTATCGAATCGTTGCAATTGATGTTCGATTCCGAAGAGAAGGAAGAGATCTTCGAAAAGTAGGTTTTTACGATCCGATAAAGAATCAAACTTATTTAAATGTTCCTGCTATTCTATATTTCCTTAAAAAAGGTGCTCAACCTACAGGAACTGTTTATGATATTTTAAAGAAGGCAGAATTCTTTAAAGAAAGAACTTTGAGTTAATTAAAGGAAAAAACAAAATTATTAAATAAATAAAATAAAGTAGGGAAGGGTAACTAGTATCTATCCTTGTGTAATTATTTCTATTTACATACCATTTTCCTTTTTCTTGCTTTATTCATATTTTGGTGGGGGAATTGAATTTAACAACAAACAAGGGGTTAAGCTTGCTTATCGTACTTTTATTGATTGAATAAACCGGGGATTTTTTATTTACCTTTTCCTTAATTTTTTCCATTCCAATTTCTTATTTATGTTGTGCCAATCCAACACAAGTCTTTATTTTATTTACTTGATTTACTTTCTCAACATTGCTTTTATATTGACAATGGTGTATCGAACAAATATAATTCGATCGTAGATAAATAGGGCTGTTTATCCCCACCCCATATTGGTTTTTTTTGTTTCCTTCACTCAAATGATGGGTTTGCCTTGCTGCATTTACTCTCATACAAGATGTATTTTCTTAGGGAAAATCAAAAAAGAATTTGATAAAAAATGGGTGGTCTGTCATAATTTTTACATTTCGATTAGGAATATTTTTAATCCGATCTGCTAATTTTGGTATTTTGTGTTTCTAATTGATCAGAAAATCTTTCTTTTCGATGTGTTGCTAGTTCAATGTTTTGATAGGGTCGTGCAGTGCAATTCAATTGATTTTTATATTTCGATCGTATCTACATATCCTATTTATCCGGGTTGCTAACTCAACGGTAGAGTACTCGGCTTTTAAGTGCGACTATGATCTTTTACACATTTGGATGAAGCAACGAATTCGTCCAGACTATTGGTATAGTCTATAAGACCACGACTGATCCTCAAGGGTAATGAATGGAAAAAACAGCATGTCGTAATAAAATCAATTTATTATTTTATTAGATTTTCGATTTTATTAATTTATTTAATTTGAAATGAAAGTCAAAGTTAAAGTAGAACTTTGAGTTTATCCTTACCGGATCATTACAGTTCCAAAAGATTGTTTTGATTTTTGGAAGGGGACAAAAGAAATTCACATTTACAGTTGGGTCTAGTGAATAAATGGATAGATCTCTATGGCTCCAATTCTGGTAAAATAAAAAGCAACGAGCTTATGTTCTTAATTGGAATGATTACCCGATCTAATTAGACGTTAAAAATGAATTAGTGCCTAATGCGGGAAAGAGTGGGTTCTCCTGTGAGTGAACCATTGATTTTTTCTTTTTTTTTCAGAATCCTAATTATTCTTTATTATGGATTGTAGACGGATGTGTAGAAGAAACAGTATATTGATAAAGAGAATTTATTCAAAAGTCAAAAGAGCGATTGGGTTGCAAAAATAAAGGATTTTTTCTCCTGTTGTAATTATAACGAACATAAACCAATTGGATAGAAAAGGAAGGTAAAAAGATCTGTTGATTGGACTCCCTCTTTCTTTTCCGGGGTATATATTTTTTTCTTACTATACTATATACATAATACAATACATAATACCCTGTTCTGATCATATTGCACTATGTATGTATCATTTGATAAACCAAGAAAAACCTCCTGCCTCTGGCTCAAGTAGAAATGTAAATGGAAGAATTACAAGGATATTTAGAAAAAGATAGATCTCGGCAACAACACTTCCTATATCCGTTTCTTTTTCAGGAGTATATTTATGCGTTTGCTCATGATCATGGTTTAAACGATTCGATTTTTTATGAACCCGTGGAAATTATTGGTTATGACAATAAATCTAGTTCAGTACTTGTGAAACGTTTAATTATTCGAATGTATCAACAGAATTATTTAATTAATTCGGTTAATTATTCTAATCAAAATCGATTCGTTGGGCACAACAATTATTTTTATTCTCATTTTTTTTCTCAGATGATATCAGAAGGTTTTGCGGTCATTGTGGAAATTCCATTCTCGCTGCGATTAGTATCTTTTCCCGAAGAAAAAGAAATACCAAAATGTCATAATTTACGATCTATTCATTCAATATTTCCCTTTTTAGAAGACAAATTATTACATTTAAATTATGTGTCAGATATACTAATACCCTATCCTATCCATTTGGAAATCTTGGTTCAAATCCTTCAATGTCGGATCGAAGATGTTCCATCTTTGCATTTATTGCGATTCTTTCTCCACGAATATCATAATTGGAATAGTCTCATTACTCCGAAGAAATCAATTTATGTTTTTTCAAAAGAAAATAAAAGACTATTTCAGTTCCTATATAATTCTTATGTATCTGAATGCGAATTTTTATTCGTTTTTCTTCGTAAACAATCTTCTTATTTACGATTAACATCTTCTGGAACCTTTCTTGAGCGAATACAGTTCTATGGAAAAATAGAACATCTTATAGTAGTGTACCG